GGCAAAATCCTTCTATCATAGCAATGCCGCGTATAGGTAGAAGGCACGCTAGATCAAATAAGTACCTTGTGGCAGACTTGAGAACTTCTATGGGTCGAATTTTGAGTATTCTCTTATTTATCACCTGTGCCTACAATTTAGGCGGAATACCCTCGCCTATTTTCACTAAGAAACTGAAGGAAAACTCAAAAAAAAAAAAAGAAATGGGGGAAAGTGAGGAAGAAACAGATGTAGAAATAGAAACCACTTCCGATTCCGAAGAGATCCAAGTGGATGAAGAGGAAAAAACAAAGGAGAAATTTGAAAAACCTATTGTGACTCTTCTTTTCGATTATAAACGATGGAATCGTCCATTGCGATATATAACAACCAATCAACCTGCAAATGCTGTAAGAAACGAAAACGAAATGGCACAATATTTTTTTGCTACATGCCTAAGTGACGGAAAACAAAGAATCTCTTTTACATATCCACCCAGTTTGTCAACTTTTTTTGAAATGATACAAAAAAGGTGGTTTTTAGACACGACAGAAACAAGATCCTCGGAAGAACTATATAATCGTTGGGTTTCTACCAACGAACAAAAAAGAAAGAGCCTAAGCAACGAATTTATCAAGCGAATTGAAGCTCTAGACAAGGGTTCTCTTGATGATGTACTTGAAAAAAGGACTAGATTGTACAATGATGGGACTGAGCAAAACTGCTTACCAAAAGTGTATGATCCTTTTTTGAGCGGACCCCACCGTGGAACAATTAGAAATTTCGATTTGGACTCAAGCATCAACAATCCTTTAAACAACCCGATAGAAGATTCCCTAACAAGCATGTGGAATAAGCTTAAGCTTCAAGATATCCTTCCTAATGATTTCCGAGAATTTGAAGATCAAGAAGACAAAAGGAAAGAAGATCAAGAAAACAAAAAAAGTGAAGATCAACAACAAAAAGAATATCAATATCAAAGTGCATTAAGTGCATTTGAAGACGAAGATAAAGAATATCAAAGTGCATTTGAAGATGAAGATCGAGAAATTCGAAGTGAATTTGCAGGGAAACCAAGGCCTAATACGGCTTTGAATTTAAACGAAAATGATGAAATCGAAAATGATGAAATTGAAAACCTTGAAATTGCAATCGAAAACTTTGAAATCGAAAAAAAGGTTCCTCGATGGTCATACAAATTGAACGTGGATTGGGGGGATTTGGAAAACGAGCCAAAAGACAATGAAGAAGAGGAAAATCAGGCTTATGATATTTGTTCACCAGAAGTAAGACGCGTAGTCATTTATACTGAGAAAGAGACTGAGAACGAGACTGAGAACGAGACTGAGAAAGAGACGGAGACTGGTGCGAATGCTAGGACTATCGAAAAAAATACTAAGACTACTACTGACGAAGATAAGACAGATAAAACTGCCGAGAATGCTCGGACTATCGAAAATCCTAAGACTACTACTGACGAAGATAAGACAGATAAGACTGCCGAGAATATTAAGACTACTACTGACGAAGATAAGACAGATAAAACTGCCGAGAATGCTCGGACTATTGAAAATCCTAAGAATACTATTAAGGATAAGGAAGATAAGAAGGAGGAGGAGGAACCGGAAGAAATTGCTTTGCTTTCCTATCTAGAAGAACCAGATTTTGATCGCGATTTAATTAAAGGATCCATGCGAGCTCAACGACGCAAAATTTCTATTTTTCCACTGTTTCACCCATATGTAAATAGTAAAACTGAGATTTGGATTTGTCTGATTATATTAGGAATGGCTATCTCTTGTTCTACGGAATCAGAGGATGTCAATCAAAATATTGCCTCCTTTTGGCGACAATGTTTCATACTCGGGTTGGGACTTGGCTTATGTTGGCATTGCTCCGCGGAGTAGGCTTATTCTTTTTCTTTCTGTTCTCATCGAAAAATAAAGTAAAAGAAAACGTCACTATAGCTATAGTAAGTAGTAAATTACTAAAAAAAGAAAAATGGATAAATAAAATAAATAAAAGAAAAGATAAGAAGAAATTCGACCGCCCCCCATATATTTTATCCCCTCTCCTACAAAGAAACTTATAACACCAACCCCGTTCGTAATTCCATCAATTACCCCTCTATCAAAAAAAGACATTTGTTCTGCTAACCTTCTTATGCCACTAATAAAGATAGTTTTATAAAAAGCTTCAATATAAGCACAATTATATGACCAATTATAGAGAATATTGATTTTTTGGTCCCAGAAGAGTCTTTTAGGCCCCGTTTTCATAAATAAATTCATTAAGCCAAAATTATGAAAAGATGAATAAACAGGCCTATATAAAAGAGACGCTATAAATATTCCAAAAAAGGCTATACTTACTGAAAAAAATGCATTTGTGACAAATTCATACGAATCCATAGAATTGTTTGAATTTGACTGTAAAAAAGTTATCGTCGGAGCTAACCATTTTGATAATATATCAAAATAGACTTCCTTTTGATCAAAAGGAAGTCCTATGGATCCGATGAAACAAGTAAATAAAACCAATACAATAAGTGGAAATAGCATTGTATTGTCCGATTCCTGGGGATAGATTGAATTTTTTTTATTGGAAAAAAGAGTAATAGTAAAAAGAGGTCGCATCACATTTCTTGCATTCCCATGAATTGGATACCCTTTTTTCAAAAAAAGGGAAACGCTTTCAATATTATTTATTGTTGATAAAAGCAAATTTGCTTTTATCAATTTCAATCCATCTTTACCCCATATAGATAGTGAGTAGAACGAGCTATTTTTTTTGCCGTTAAAATTTTGAAAATAAACGTTTAAATGCCCCTCAAAAGTCAGTAAATACATTCGAAACATATAAAATGCAGTTAAACCCGCCGTGAAAGAAGCTATTATCGCAAAAAGAGGCGAATATCCCCAGCTATCATAAAGAATCTCGTCTTTGGACCAAAAACAAGCAAGAGGTGGAATACCACAAAGAGAAAGTGTACCTAACAAAAAGGAAGTTTTTGTAATTGGTAAATATTTTGTTAAACCCCCCATAAGAGCCATATTCTGGATTTTTTCTGGCGAATATCCAATACAGGTTTCCATTGAATGAATAATGGATCCAGAACCTAAAAATAATAATGCTTTCGAATAGGCATGGGTGATCAAATGAAATAAAGCCACTCGATAAGATCCCATACCTAAAGCTAACATAGTATAACCCAATTGAGATATTGTAGAATAGGCTAAACTTCTCTTAATGTCTCTTTGAGCAAGAGCCAAAGTAGCCCCTAATAGTAATGTTATCATACCTATTAAAGAAATAAAATTCATTACGTAGGGTATAGATATAAAAAGAGGAATAAGTCGAGCTACAAGAAAAATTCCTGCTGCTACCATAGTAGCAGCATGGATAAGAGCTGATATAGGAGTAGGCCCTTCCATGGCATCAGGTAACCATACATGAAGGGGAAATTGTGCCGATTTAGCAACTGCACCAACGAATAATAGGGAGGCAAAGAAAGTAAGAAATAAAGAATTGAACCCATCATTATCAATCAAATTTTTGGTTATTTCGAACAAATTTCGAAAGTCGAAACTACCCGTTATAAAATAAAAACCCAAGATTCCTAATAATAAACCAAAGTCCCCTACGCGATTAGTTACAAAGGCTTTTTGACAAGCACTTGCCGCAATAGGTCGTGTGAACCAAAAACCTATTAATAGAAAGGAACACATTCCAACCAATTCCCAAAAAAAATAAATTTGTATCAAATTAGAACTAGTTACTAATCCCAACATAGAAGCATTAGACAAACTCATATAAGCAAAAAATCTCAAATATCCTTGATCATGAGACATATAATTGTCACTATAAATAAGAACCATTATCCCAACAGTAGTAATTAATAATAACATAATGGAAGTAAGCGGATCTATCAAATAGCCAAATTCTAAGGAAAAATCATTATGGATAGTCCAGGACCATACATATTGATGAGCAATACTGACGTTTATTTGATAAATAGCCAGATCCGCTGAAAAAATCATAATGATACTGAGTAATAAAACACTAGGAAAAACCCACATACGGCGAAGGCTTTTTGTCGCGGTCGGAAAAAGGAGAAGTCCCACTCCTATAGCAATAGGAACTGGGAGTGGAACAAAAGGTATGATCCATGCATATTGATATGTATGTTCCATAAAAAAAGAAAACTTTTTGTATTTTTTTTTTTTTTTATTTTTATTATTTAATTGTTTCCGATTCACCAGTTCTTATCTCTTGGGGAAAAAGCAAAAAAGAATTGAATAAAGAAAATGACGATTTAAATTAAATAGAAATCAAATCGCATATAACTGAAAAAAAAAAAGAAAACAAATAAATTATGAAAAATATTATTTATTATCAAGTCAAGTATCACTCAACCAATTAATATAACAACTAACTCATAACTCATTGACTCGTTCTAATTTGAAAATGGAAATTTTGACAATTTTTACAATAGCGTTTTTTATTTTTCAAGCAGGTAGGTTTCATGAAACTTTTTGATCTATTTTTTGTTAATTTAATATAACACGACGAAACTATCTGGAGATACTCAATCAAATCCCTTTTTATTATTAAATTAATAAGAATAAGCAATTAAATTGCTATATCTATAGCAGCAAGAAATGGAGATCGTCGAAATAAATCTTAATGCGAAGATAAGATATATTAAATAGTAACAAAGAAAAATGAGAAAAATGATTCTTTACTTTTGATCTTGTATGTACGGATATTTTATCTAATACAGTAAAAAATCTCTATTTTGATCAATAGAAGTCTTACCCAGTTAACTATAATATAGTAAATAACCTCTTTATTTTTTTCTGTTTTCATTTTTAATGATGGTTCCAAAAAAACGTATTCGTCAAAATATTTGTAAATTCAAAAAGGTGCTGGGCGACAGTAAAAGAATTTGCTTTTGCAAGATATCTTTTTTCCGGGAATTTTCAATTTTTTTTTTTGTGCGACTAATCGAAAAAAGTAATGTAGTAAAGCATTGAACTATTCTAAATTGAATGCCGACGAATCGCTCAATTTGCTAATTTCATTTAGTAAATTAGTAAAATAATAGGAAGTATTCCCATCAATTTATATTATCTTTCTTTATTTATTGGGGTAAATGGCTACTCAGGATTCTGTATATATTTTTTATATTAATTATATACATAAAATATATATATATATATTCTATAATCTATTTACCGAATATTGCAATAACCAAAATAAATGATTATTTTTACTTAATACTTAAGTAAAATTGAGTTCAAGGTATAAGTATAACATTTTTATCTTTCGTTTTTTTTTTTTTTTGTAAGTTTTTGTGGGATAGGGATTAGAATCTTTCCCATCTATTCACTTTTTCAAATGAAAATAATACAAAAACTCAAAAAAGTCTTCTTTTTTGAGTTTTAGGAAGGTTTTCATTTTTCATTTTAATATAGAATATATCTCGCATAAAGATAGAGAAAAAATTCTCAAAAAAGAAGAATTGGGTCACGATCTAGTTAAGACGGGTAAATTCTCGAAGAGCTTCCCTTTTAACTAGATAAAAAAAGCATTGGATTATGAAAACTTACACTATTTCACAACTAAAGATTCTTTTTTCTTTTTCTTTTATTGAATATGTTTAAATAGTTATTATTTTTTTATTATTATAGTAAGTCTTTATTCATTTTTTTTCTAAAGCTAAGGGATACTAATTCAATCCTGCCATCTCAACGATTGAATATTGAATATAGATGGGCTATTATGATTTCGAGCACGCCGCTATGGTGAAATTGGTAGACACGCTGCTCTTAGGAAGCAGTGCTAGAGCATCTCGGTTCGAGTCCGAGTGGCGGCATCTTCAAAAAGAACTAAAATAGATCCTATTCTATAATGAATTGAATTCTTGAATTCCATATTTACTTTTAGGATTTTTATGATATTTTTGACTTTAGAACATATATTAACTCACGTCTCTTTTTCGATTGTTTCAATTGTAACTACTATTTATTTGATGACCTTATTAGTCCACGAAATTGTTGGACTATATGATTCGTCAGAAAAAGGGATGAAAGCTTCTTTTTTGTGTATAACAGGATTTTTAGTGATTCGGTGGATTTATTCAGGTCATTTCCCCTTAAGTGATTTATATGAATCATTAATGTTCCTTTCGTGGAGTTTTTCCATGATTCATTTAGTTCCCTATTTTAGGAACCATAAAAATCATTTAAGTACAATAACCACGCCAAGTGCTATTTTTACCCAAGGGTTTGCTACTTCAGGTCTTTTAACTGAAATTCATCAATCCACAAAATTAGTACCCGCTCTCCAATCTCAGTGGTTAATGATGCACGTAAGTATGATGGTATTGAGCTACGCAGCTCTTCTATGCGGATCTTTATTATCAATAGCCCTTCTAGTAATTACATTTCGAAAAAACCTAGAGATTCTTGGTAAAATTCATTATTTATTAACGGGGCCATTTTATTCTGGCGAGACAAAATACATGAATGAAATAAGCAATGTTGTGCGAAATCCTTTTTTTATTTCGTTTAGAAATTATCATAGGTATCAATTCATTCATCAATTGGATTTTTGGGGTTGTCGTATCATTAGTCTAGGTTTTCTCTTTTTAACCATCGGTATCCTTTCCGGAGCAGTGTGGGCTAATGAAGCGTGGGGGTCATATTGGAATTGGGATCCCAAGGAAACTTGGGCATTTATTACTTGGGCTATATTTGGGATTTATTTACATACTCGAACAAATAAGAATTTGCAAGGCATAAACTCTGCAATTGTGGCTTCTACGGGATTTCTTATAATTTGGATATGCTATTTCGGGATAAATCTATTAGGAATAGGACTACATAGTTATGGTTCATTCACATTAACTTCTAATTGAAGAAGGATCCTTAGAAATCGAATACAGGGACAAGGGGATAGCGTATATAACAAAAGTTTGTAAGAGTTTTTGTTTGAGAACCATAAAGTTTTTTACGGTTCTCAAACAAAAACTCCAAACGTATCTAATTCAATCAAGTTTTTTTTACTTGATAGATATCTTATTATATTATTCTTTTATTTTTTTGATAAAAACAAAATATCTATAAAAAAAAATAATTAGATAAAATAATTTCTATCTTGTCAACTGATAGGGAAAAAACGAAATCTGGATAAATACCAATACCAATTATTGGTAAAAGTATACAAATCGAAACAAAAAGTTCTCGCGGTCCGGAATCAAAAAAATGAGAGTTTGGGGCATGAAATTGTTTGTATCCATAGAAAATCTGACGTAACATAGATAATGAATAGATAGGAGTTAATATCATTCCAATTGCCGTTAGAAATGTAATGGGTATTTTTGACATGAAAAAATATTTTTGGCTAGTTATTATTCCAAAAAATACTACCAATTCCGCAAAAAAACCGCTCATTCCTGGCAATGCAAGAGAAGCCATTGAGAAACTACTAAATAATGTAAATATTTTTGGCATTGGGATAGCTATTCCTCCCATTTTGTCGAGAGAAACAAGACGTATTCTATCATAACTCGTTCCTGCCAAGAAAAAAAGCGCAGCGCCAATAAATCCATGAGAGATCATTTGTAAAATAGCCCCATTGAGTCCCGCATCTGTTATGGAACTAATTCCTATAATTGTGAAACCCATATGAGATACGGAAGAATAAGCAATTCTCTTTTTTAAATTATGTTGACCAGGAGATGTTGAAGCTGCATAGATTATTTGAATTGTCCCTATTATCATCAACCCGGGAGAAAATAGAGAATGAGCGTGGGGTAATAATTCCATATTGATACGAACTAATCCATATGCTCCCATTTTTAATAAGATTCCGGCTAAAAGCATACATGTACTATAATGTGCTTCTCCGTGGGTATCCGGTAACCATGTATGTAGGGGTATGATTGGAAGTTTTACAGCATAAGCAATAAAAAATCCAAGATATAATAGTATTTCCAATACTACAGGATATGATTGATTAGCTAATGTTTCAAACTGTAATGTCGGTTCATTAGAAGCATATAAACTCATACCCAGAACTCCGATTAAGAGAAAAATAGAACCCCCCGCAGTATACAAAATAAACTTTGTAGCTGAGTACAAACGTTTCTTCCCGCCCCACATAGAAAGAAGTAGGTAGACAGGAATTAATTCCAACTCCCACATAATGAAAAAAAGTAAAAGATCTCGAGAGGAAAATGATCCTATTTGACCGCTATACATTGCTAACATTAGGAAATGGAACAATCGTGAATCTCGAGTAACCGGCCAAGCCGCTAAAGTAGCTAGAGTGGTAATAAATCCCGTCAGTAAAATGGGTCCTATGGAAAGTCCATCGATTCCGAGTCTCCAGTGAAAATCAAAAATATTTATCCATTTATAATCCTCTTCCAATTGGATTAATGGATCGTCCAATTGAAAATGATAACAGAATGCATAGGTGGTTAGAAGGAGTCCTAATAGACAAATACAAATAGTATACCACCTAATTACCTTATTTCCTCTATGAGGGAAAAAGAAAATGAGAGAGCCCGCGAATATCGGCAAAACAACAATTATTGTTAACCAAGGAAAAGAATTCGTGGTAAAGACAAGATACACTTTGGACAGAAAAACCCATACTCGAAAAATACATAATTAGATATATATAATATCGAGTATGGGTTTTTGTCGGTAAAGAAAAATAAAAAGAGTGCAAGTAGAATTTTTTGCAAGGTATCAATAAGCTAGACCCATGCTGCGAGTTGTCTCATGCCATAAATAAACCCGTACACTCAGGAAATCCGTTGGACAGGCGGATTCACACCTTTTACAACCCACGCAGTCTTCTGTTCTTGGAGCAGAAGCAATTTGTTTAGCTTTGCATCCGTCCCAAGGTATCATTTCTAATACATCTGTGGGGCAAGCTCGTACACATTGGGTACACCCTATGCATGTATCATAAATCTTTACTGAATGTGACATTGGATCTATCCATTTTTTGAACATCATAAATTTTCGATCTAGTTCTAGTAAAATAACTTAGTATTAGTAAATGAAATACATTTAAACACCAGATGAATCAACGATTTCCATTTACTAGAATGAGTTTGTAATCAATCTACTTCTGTATCTGCTCATGAGCGAGGACCAAGATACTTCGCCTTCTTAGATTTTCAAAAATAGCGTCTATTCTTTTCTTTATCTATATGCCTACGATTACTGCTATTTATTTAACAAATTTGATTGATTGATACGAGTTGATTTTCTATTACGATGAATTGACGAAACAATAGCTAATCCAATAGCCGCTTCAGCGGCTGCAATACCTATAACAAAAATCGAGAAAATGTCTCCTTTTAATTGACGACTATCAAAAAAATCAGAAAATGTTATGAAATTCAAATTCACTGCATTCAGTATAAGCTCAAGACACATAAGCGCTCTAATCATATTTCGACTTGTAATCAATCCATAGATACCCATAGATAATAAATAGGCGCTCAAAACAAGTATATGCTCGAGCATCATTGAACTACCCCGCACCAATTCAATCTTGATTCATTTCAATATGAACAATAATGTAACTGAACTGATAGAGTATACCAAGTATGTAATGAAAATATTGGTAATAGACCTAACTAAAACATTTCCATTTTATACATGAACAAGCTAAAAGAAGCATTAAAATAAAAAAGAAAAGAAAGGAAATCCTTAGTTTTTTTTTATGAGTATTTATTACTGACGAGTTATAGCAATTGCGCCTATCAAGGCAACTAAAAGAATTATAGAAATAAGTTCAAATGGAAGAAAAAAATCCGTTGATAAATGAATCCCAATTTGTTGACCATTATTTATCAAATCCTGTTCTAGAATTTGGTTTGATCTTGTGGTCCAAATAATTCCGTACCATGATGTATCTGAAATAGTAGTAATTAGTGAAAAAAAAAGACTTGTACAAACTAGTGAAGTGATCCCATCCCCCGCAGTCCAAAGGTGGGCATCATTGGAATATTCTGAACGATTCATGAACATCACAGCAAAAACGATTAGGACATTTATGGCTCCCACGTAAATAAGTAGCTGTGCCGCAGCTAGAAAATAGGAATTCGAAAGAATATGGAATAAGGATATACAAACAAGCACCAATCCCAACGAAAAGGCAGAATAAATAGGATTGGTAAGTAATACTACTCCTAGACCACCGACTATAAGACCCAACCCTAAAAATACTAAGAGAAAATCATGTATTGGCGCAGGTAAATCCATTTTTTATTTTATGTAAATATGTAAAATTAAGAGAGAAATTCAGCCGAAATCCTTCATGACCTTATTGACCCGACCGAGAAAAAAGACATTATCCTATTTTTTAATACGTTTCTAGTTTCTAATTGAATGAAATCCTTTTATAGGGTGTTAGTTGATGTAGATACACTTAGTCATTTTACTTGCATCTGCTTTTTCTATACGAAAAAACGAAAAAATGCAATTTCATTTATAGATTTCGAAAGCCTCATATATTTTAGAATTTTTAACACAAAGCAAGCCCCGATTCTTAACAATCTTAGGATTCTTAGGTTTAGGTATTGATTAAGCAAACTTCGCTTCCTCAAGTTCAATCAAAACCAAATTTGACTAATCTAATTAAGTAATTGTTATTGAATGAACAGAATTACCCACGCTTTTTGTTATTGGAATTGAATTCATAATTGTTTGAATTGTGTAATCTCCAATTATTGACATTGGTAATCGACCCAAAGCAATTTGATTATAATTTAATTCGTGACGATCATAAGTAGAAAGCTCATATTCTTCAGTCATTGATAAACAGTTTGTTGGACAATACTCGACGCAGTTACCACAAAATATACATATTCCAAAATCAATACTGTAATTAAGCAATCGTTTCTTTCGAATATTCGTTTCCAATTTCCAATCAACAACAGGTAGATCTATAGGGCATACACGAACACATACTTCACAAGCAATACATTTATCAAATTCAAAATGTATTCGACCACGAAAACGCTCCGATGTGATGAATTTTTGATAAGGATAGTGAATAGTTACCGGCAAACGATTCGCATGAGATAGGGTAATCAAAAAACTTTGGCCAATATACCTCGTAGCTCGTACTGTTTGTTGACCATAATTCATGAACCCAGTTACCATAGGGAGCATATCGTGAATATCTCTGAATAAATTTCATGTTTCTTTCTATTGGTTGAGAGAAGTTATGAAGCTATACTATCATATCCTAAAAATCCCATGCCATGCCTTTCCATTATAATGAAAGGAGTTGGAACGAAGTTGTTAATAAAAAATTCCCCAAAGAAATAGGTAAAAGAAATTTCCACCCAAGATTCAATAGTTGGTCCATTCTCAGCCTAGGTAAAGTCCATCTTGTTGTGATAGGAATGAACAGGAACAAAAAAGCTTTAGCTAATGTAATAAAAATACCTATTGTCGTTCCAAAGACTCTACACACTTCATTATTTCCGAAAAGCTCAGGAATGAGTATGTACGGAATAGAAAAATTCCAACCACCCAAGTAAAGAACTGTTACAAATAATGAAGAAACTAGTAGGTTTAGATAGGAAGCAAGGTAAAATAAAGCAAATTTAATACCCGAATATTCGGTTTGATAACCCGCAACTAGTTCTTCCTCTGCTTCCGGTAAATCAAAAGGTAATCTCTCACATTCCGCTAGGGAAGAAATTAGAAAAACCATAAACCCTATAGGTTGACGCCACAGATTCCACCCCCAAAAACCATATTTTGATTGCGCCTCAACTATATCAACTGTACTTGAACTGTTAGATAATTCTAGTCGATGGTAACATCACTCTTCCCGTCGCTATTGCAAAAACGTACATGAAACTTCAACTTCATACGGCTCCTCGATGGCCACAAATAAATATAAGGACCTCTTTGATGGTATCTCACTATGTTTGTTGTTTGTAGAGTAGGTCGAGTAACGATACATCGTAAAGTCCAAAATTAGACCAATGCAATCCTGTCTGCTATAAAAAAGTGCTTATGAATTGATCTTATCCTTTAGAATAGAATTTCAACTTTATTTAGTAAAAACTTCATCCTTAAATAAACTACTTATGACTATTTGTATTCATACCCCTTTCCATTACGAAAAAAAAAAAAGACACTCTATTAGTTATATTAGTTATTCGTTCATGAATTGTGATAAGAGTTATATGTGTATTAATTATTAATATGGATAAAGAAATAAAGAATAAGAGTTCCGTTTTTTTCTTTCGTTCCTCTTCTTCTTTCTCATAAAAAATAAAAAAAGAATCTAAAAGAAAATAAAGGATTACTTCGTTCCTGATAGGAATTTCTTGAATCAGTGGATAGGAGCATACTCTGGATCGGGATCATGGGGAAGTACTACTTGATCGTTTCTACTAACTTAAAGCCCCTATTAGGATTCCTTTTATACGGAAATATCCGTCCCTCGGGATACTCTATATTACTAATCTTTTGTGTACCTTAGTATTCCTAACCGTCCACTAATTTTTGCCCAACCCCCCCATAGTATAGTACATAGTATAGTAATACAAAGATATAGTAAAAAGTAAAAACTCCCTATAGGTTGATCTTTTGTATCCGCTTCAAAACCCTGATGACTAATCCACCAATCTTTGGGAAACAGTTTCTAGTTTCTACTGCTTATCTTTACTTTCACTTAACTCTTGTACCTAGGGAATGAGACTCAATTTTTTACTGCCAATTTTTAAGCTGTTTTGTTTCACTCATATAACTATCTGTATTTAATTTAGTTCATCGCCCCGACTGATGAATATCCTAACGAATCGCACGTAGAGAGATTGATAATACACATGGAGTTAATGGTATTTCATAACTAATTGATTGAGCAGCGGCTCGTAGACCACCTAAAAAGGAATATTTATTATTTGATCCATACCCTGACATTAGAAGTCCAATAGGAGCAATACTTGAAATTGCAATCCATAAAAAAACACCTATACTCAGATCGGCTAGAACAAGGCGATAGCCAAAAGGAATTACGGAATAACTTAATAAGATTGATATGACCGCGATAGACGGCCCAAGACTGAATAAAAGAATATCCCCTCTAGAGGGGAGAAGATCCTCTTTGAAAATGAGTTTGGTCCCATCTGCTAAAGCTTGAAGAATTCCGAAAGGACCGGCATACTCGGGTCCAATACGTTGTTGTATTCCTGCAGATATTTGTCGTTCTAACCACACAATTACTAGCACCCCTATGACGATTCCCGATAAAGGAGTAAAAATAGGAACAAGCAAGCATATGAGTCCGTAAAACTCTTTTAATGATTCCGATTTGGAAAAGGAATTGATAGCTTGTTGTACTTTTGTCGTATCCATTATCATTTCAACGGTCAACTTCTCCCATAATGATATCTATACTACCTAGTATTGTCATAATATCAGCCAATTTCATTCTTTTAACTAGCTGAGGAAGAATTTGCAAATTGATAAAACCTGGTGGACGAATTTTCCATCTCCAGGGAAAAACACTCTGATCCCCTATTAGAAAAATTCCCAACTCCCCTTTAGGGGCTTCTACTCTCACATAAAGTTCTTGTTTTGACAATTCAAAAGTGGGCGAAGGTTTTTTACTAATAAATCGATAATCAAAATCATTCAATTCGAAATCCCTTGCACTATCAAAGCGGCGTACTTCTAAATTTTCATAAGGACCCCCCGGGATTTGTTCCAGAGCTTGTTGAATAATTTTGATAGATTCTTTCATTTCACTGATTCGGACTAAATAACGCGCTAGAGAATCGCCTTCTTTTTGCCATTGCACTTCCCAATCAAATTCGTCATAAGACTCATAATGATCAACTTTACGAAGATCCCATGGCATTCCGGAAGCTCGTAGCATGGGTCCGGATAAGCCCCAATTTATTGCTTCCTCTCCGCTAATAAAGCCCACTCCTTCAACTCTTTCCAAAAAAATAGGATTCCGTGCAATAAGTTTTTGATATTCAGTAACCCCTGTTACAAAATAATCACAGAAATCTAAACATTTATCTATCCATCCATGAGGTAGATCAGCAGCTACTCCCCCAATACGGAAATAATTATGCATCATTCGCATACCCGTGGCAGCTTCGAATAGATCATATATAAGTTCTCTCTCTCTGAAAATATAGAAAAAAGGAGTCTGCGCACCGATATCCGCCATAAAAGGGCCAAGCCATAACAAATGAGAAGCTATGCGACTCAGTTCCAGCATAATGACTCTAATATAGCTGGCTCTTTTAGGTACTTGAATATTTCCTAATTGTTCTGGTGCATTTACTGTTATTGCTTCTGTAAACATAGTAGCTAAATAATCCCAACGTGTTACATAAGGCAGATATTGTATAATTGTTCGATTTTCTGCAATTTTTTCCATTCCTCTGTGTAAATAACCCAATACAGGTTCACAGTCAATAACAGCCTCACCATCTAGAGTAACGATGAGTCGAAGAACACCATGCATTGATGGGTGTTGAGGACCCATATTGACTATCATGAGATCTTTTCTTGTAGTTGGTACAGTCATATATTTTTTCTCCGATTCCTTATTCCGTGAATTGCTGCAAACGAATTTCAAAATTAATTGGGGTGGGTTTTTATCTCCCGAATATCGAATTTACTAATTAATTCTTTATAACGTATTCTATTTTTCTTTGACAAATAAGATAGTAGCCGTTGACGTTTTCCTAGAATTTGACGTAAACCTCTCTGAGATAAATAATCTTTTCTGTGCAATTCTAAATGTGAAGTAAGTCTCCTTATCTTATTGGTGAAACTGAATATTTGAAATTCAACAGACCCCTTTTTTTCTTCTTGCGAAATAGAAATAACTGAGATAAATGAATTTTTTACCATAAAAAGAATTCTTCTCACTCCCGCTTTTTTTTACAAATTGACAAATCTGGGTTTTACCGATCACTAATAATAATACATTTGCGTTTGTTATACACCAAAAGTTCATTTGAATTTTTTTAGATACTTGCTTTTTTTATCAAATTCGATTACTCAATCCACTTTTCCTTTTTTCGGATATGAATACAAAAACGGGTATGGCTGATCGACTTTGCACTCAAAAAAGAGAAGCAGTTGGACTTAAGATTAAGAAGAGCCTGCCGATTCTTAATTCATTTCGGATAGGATAATGTCGTTAAATCAGTATTATTTATGTACCAGAATCTAATATAACATAACACTTTTGTCTATCTCCTTGCCTTCATATACCATATAAGATATGGCATGTGATTCATAAAAAATGGACCATCAAGTAATTCTCAATTGTGGATACATACGGATTCTTGACATACTGAAACAACTACCATTATTGGTATCAAACCAATAGCGATTCATACAAGCTAAATCTTCTAATCGATAATTGGGCCAAAGAAATAATTTAAACTTCATAAATTTCTTTGCATTTATATCAAAACTTTTACCTTTATCCAAAACTTGAAGACAGTTACTTGTACTTGCTTTGTTACCCTTACAAAATGCTAGATCTCTATCCACAACATTTCCATCTCCTGAATTTAAACAAAGTCGAATTCTTAACTCTCTACGACGTCTAGGAGATAAAATATTTTCAATAACAAGTAAATCATTATGATTTTTTTCTCTATTCCCGAGCAACTTTTTGTGTCGAGGAATGGGTTTATAAAAACCCTTCTTATCAACATCAACATTTCTTTTTTCTTGGCTTTTTTGATAACTTTTCATTTTTTGCTTATTTTTAAGTACATGTAAAACCGTTATTGTTTGATACATAATAGATTGCCCATCCCATTTTATTGATAACTTAGCCGGTTCAATAAACAAATATCCCTTTTTTACTAACTCGGCAATAGGTTGAGTATTTGTCAATGGGATTAGCTCTACCCTCAGGTCCTCTCTTTTGATCGAAATTAGAGTAATTTCCGTTGGATTTTGCAGTCTAACCAGTAGAGAAATTACTTTTATATTATCGTATAGTACATTATTCGAATACAAAGGTGAAGGTTCGTCTAATTTTGCTTGAAAAACAGAATTTTTTTTTAGTAAAAGATCTAATTCTGATGTTTTCTTCTTCTTAGGTTGCTTGTCATTTTTGTTAGAATCTTCTTTCAAATCTTTTTGTTGGTTTGAGTCATCTGAGCCAATATTTCCCTGGACTGACTTTTTATTTTCTTCTTTCTTTTTAGTTTCTAATTCAGAATCCTTTTTTTCAATAGCGTTCTCATCTCCATCAAAATTGAAAAGAAGCGAATTGATTGGTATGCTCCATGGTTGAATCTTATATGTATCATAAAGTGACACAAATTCTGGGGGTAAAAACGAGAGTTTCAGAGTAGATGTCTTAGATATCGGATCCATTTTTATTCTTTCTTCATTCATTCCCATCCAGTCAAAAATGTTTTTTGTTCGATTGGCCGCGTTAAGTTGTTTATCAATCGCGAGAGAAAAAGTCTTTTTCTTATCTTTCTTATCTTCTTTATCAATTTTTGGATAAATATTACGTTTTTTAATATTTTTAAGAATGTTGACCTCAATATCCAGATCGAGCCAGAACTCTATATCCTCCATTTTTGTTTTAAGAGAAAAATCAAAAATTCTCCAATCAAAATATTTTCTCTCCCGATTTCTATGCCTATCGTAGTCTTCTCTTTTTTTTAGAGAACCAGTACCAACTACATCCTCCGACAGATCATATAATTCAAGAGAATATTTCTTGTTTTTATAATTAAAGAGAAGCTCGTTGCCCTCATTTACTTGTAATGGTGATCTAGAAATATATGAACCCTTCTTATCTTCATAATGAATATATTTATGTGATAAACGATCATATTTGTAATTTTTCAATTTTTTATTTAGTACAGGAGCCTTCGCATAATTCTTATTTTTTTCGTTCTCATAATGAATTAATTGGTCTTTTTTCTGTTTATAAAAATCCAGATTTTGAGAGTTTTTAGTTTGAACCATAGAACTCTTCTGGATTCTATTTCGCCATTTTTGCGTTTGCGCTACTAGTCGAGACCATTGAGGTTTTGATAAATTGTACTGATAGTGATAACGTCCCCTTAACCAATTTTTCCATTCATTTATTCTCATATTGTGGATTTTCTTATGCCCTGATTTCGAATGAGATATTCCTTGTCTTCTAAAGGAATCTTTTATTTGATCCTTAAGAAAAAGAAGTGTTCCCTGATATTGAAGTACAGATTTCCAGTGATACTTGTTAATAATTTGAGTTTGTGATAATTTGTAAAATACGTATGCCTGTGACAAAGAGGCGAGATCGCAAAAAGAATATTCATTATTATTACTACTATTAGTATTAGAAATAGAAAGTGATTCTTTTGTAGTCGAAATAAAACGCATTTTTTTTTGATTTGGTTCATCATTAGGACTGTATTTCACAAAAGTGTTCTTATTTGATTCAAGAAAAACTTTGACATTGATTCTCATACTATTAATTATATATAAAGGGATCTCTATGTATATCCTTTCAATAAACAATTTTACGAAATAGTGCCATTTGCGTATTAATCGGGTATTCCTTCTTTTGAATATTTGCAAAATCCCTTTCTGCGGCTCTAATTTCTTATCATCATAACTTGGTTTCTTAGAATTCATTTCGATATCTGGAATTCTAATTATTTTGATAGTTTCTGTTGTGATTGTTTTAATTTGATCTTTGATTGCATTTGTACTATCAGCCATATCAGGTATTTTTTTTGATGTTAGGGAATCATTTATCCAATCCATGGATCTAACTTGATCGAGCGATTCAGTAATAGGATTATTACTTACTATATCATTATCATTTTTTCTATTTATACTTAATTCCTCCCACTCAGATACTGGAATTGTCTTTACTTTTCTAAGTTCTTGGATTTTTCTTTTGATAAATCCAATTATTTTGAAAATCCAACGTATTTGTTTTTTTAAAACCTTTCTAAACCTTTTTGTTCTTTGTTTTAAAATTCTTAGAGCTAGAAAACCTTCCTTTTTCACTTTTTTGAGGTTTGTATCAATTTCTTTCCAAATAGGTTTAAAAAAGGAGGGTTTTTCTCGGTAAGGGCCAAAGGGTCCTTCGGCTTCCATTCCGAAAGGTGTTAAAAAACAAAAATTCCCTTTTTTACCTTTTCCTTTCTTTTTCATTGGATCTTTATGATTAGATTCTACTTGAGGTTTGTGCCAAGGTTTTAGATCGAAAGGAAATAGGATCTTTATCTGAATACCATCGTCTAACCAATTTTGGGGGAATTCATTTTCTGATAATGGAATCCCTTCATAAGTACATTTAACATGCATTTCTTTACTCCACGCTTTCCAATCCTCGCGCCACTCGGGACATTGAAATAATAGCATACGGCCAATATTTTTGGCTATTATCAACGAGGGCAGTATTATATATTTTCTAAGAAATGATAGGGTTACTAAAAGCACACCCCTTAGTCGTTGAGCCTCATAAAGTTCGAAAAAGTCTGCCACCTTCTTCTCCTCCACCTCTTCCCTCGGATCTTTTTGCTCTGCTTGCTCCAGCCTTTTTTTCTTTTTTTCTTCTGTATCTTTAGAATGCGAATGAAAAGTTTTGAATTCCACGCATTTACCCACCAAATTTCTGATTCTGAAAAGCAAACTCTGCATTTCGAGGATATCAAAAGAAAAAAAAAAAAACAATTTTCTGTCTTCTTGGCCCAAAAAAAGCGGGGAACGCACATATGGGTGAAACAGTGGAAAAATAGAAATTTTGCGTCGTTGAGCTCGCATGGATCCTTTAATTAAATCGCGATCAAAATCTGGTTCTTCTAGATAGGAAAGCAAAGCAATTTCTTCCGGTTCCTCCTCCTCCTTCTTATCTTCCTTATCCTTAATAGTATTCTTAGGATTTTCAATAGTCCGAGCATTCTCGGCAGTTTTATCTGTCTTATCTTCGTCAGTAGTAGTCTTAATATTCTCGGCAGTCTTATCTGTCTTATCTTCGTCAGTAGTAGTCTTAGGATTTTCGATAGTCCGAGCATTCTCGGCAGTTTTATCTGTCTTATCTTCGTCAGTAGTAGTCTTAGTATTTTTTTCGATAGTCCTAGCATTCGCACCAGTCTCCGTCTCTTTCTCAGTCTCGTTCTCAGTCTCGTTCTCAGTCTCTTTCTCAGTATAAATGACTACGCGTCTTACTTCTGGTGAACAAATATCATAAGCCTGATTTTCCTCTTCTTCATTGTCTTTTGGCTCGTTTTCCAAATCCCCCCAATCCACGTTCAATTTGTATGACCATCGAGGAACCTTTTTTTCGATTTCAAAGTTTTCGATTGCAATTTCAAGGTTTTCAATTTCATCATTTTCGATTTCATCATTTTCGTTTAAATTCAAAGCCGTATTAGGCCTTGGTTTCCCTGCAAATTCACTTCGAATTTCTCGATCTTCATCTTCAAATGCACTTTGATATTCTTTATCTTCGTCTTCAAATGCACTTAATGCACTTTGATATTGATATTCTTTTTGTTGTTGATCTTCACTTTTTTTGTTTTCTTGATCTTCTTTCCTTTTGTCTTCTTGATCTTCAAATTCTCGGAAATCATTAGGAAGGATATCTTGAAGCTTAAGCTTATTCCACATGCTTGTTAGGGAATCTTCTATCGGGTTGTTTAAAGGATTGTTGATGCTTGAGTCCAAATCGAAATTTCTAATTGTTCCACGGTGGGGTCCGCTCAAAAAAGGATCATACACTTTTGGTAAGCAGTTTTGCTCAGTCCCATCATTGTACAATCTAGTCCTTTTTTCAAGTACATCATCAAGAGAACCCTTGTCTAGAGCTTCAATTCGCTTGATAAATTCGTTGCTTAGGCTCTTTCTTTTTTGTTCGTTGGTAGAAACCCAACGATTATATAGTTCTTCCGAGGATCTTGTTTCTGTCGTGTCTAAAAACCACCTTTTTTGTATCATTTCAAAAAAAGTTGACAAACTGGGTGGATA